ATTCATCCAACGGATGAAGTTCTATTCTGGCGGGGCGGTGAAGCAGGACTAAGCCCGTGAGCTAATTTTCCCAGGTCGGAACAAGCTGAGAGCAATCTCGTGATTTTACTTCGTTCAGCCCTCGATAAGATACGAGAATGAAATAGGGGGTTGGGTTCCCCCGTTTCGTTGCGTGCAGGCCTCCCCTCTCCCCGGATAACTCTCCCCGGGTAACGGGGAGGCCTGCATAATGGGCTATTAGCTCAGCGGTAGAGCGCGCCCCTGATAATTGCGCCGTTGCGCCTGGACTGTGAAAACTTCTATCTACATACACGAGTAGTCTAATGTGCCCATCGACGCCTGACCCGAAGATGTATATCACCCAAGGGACGTTAGCATGGCGTACTCTTCCAATTTTCGGTTAGCCTGTTTCTGAGACCCAGGCTCCTCCTCAGGAAGAGATAGATGAGGCGACTCAGGTGAGATCTGATGGAGATTCAACCTCCGAATCACTGGTGGGATTCGGGCGATCCAGGGAGGACCGCTCCCCGCTAGCAGATCCTCCTCTCCCGGGAATCTATACATTCCTTATCAGTGTATAGATGGCTATCTCTCGAGCACAAACTTATGACCATCGAGCCAGATGTGAAAGACGGAGCACCCGATGACGCATATTCACAAACCAGGAACTACGGGATCACTTTATTTTTCTAGGGTAACGGAGGGATCAAACTATACGAGCCTTTCCTGCTTCTCTTGGAGGTCCATAGAAGCAGCAATCGACGGAACTTTCACGTGCAGGTAAGGTTCTAAGTCCCATAAATTTGAGTTTTTATCCGGAAAGGCGGGAATACTGGACCCAGACATGGAAAAAATGCCGGAGGGAAAAAGATAGGTAAATCCCCGGTATTTGCTCTAGTCCACTAATTGGCTATTCCAGATAGCTTCCAATTCTATGTACCGACCGAGACGATTCGGTCCTCCCCCAAAAATGGGGGAAACAGGCTCAAAGAAAGATCCTAGAGTGTACGGAGTTAAGCCAGGAGGGTTTCCTGGCGCCTTCTTTCCCCTTCCCTCATTCAAATGAGGTATATTTTTGGCAGAGTCATTGCCCCCAGCAAGACAAGCTAATTCCAGGGAAAGATGAAACAAGCACACTTGGAGAGCGCAGTACAGCGGGGAGTTGTACGCTGCGTTCGGGAAGGATGAGTCGCCACTAAAACTAAAAGGAGAAGTCTATTAATTCCCCACTTTATTGTTTATTGAATGAGTGAGATACTAATGAGATAGGAATAGTGTAGGTGCGATTATTCACTTCACGGGCGAGGTCTCTGGTTCAAGCCCAGAATGGCCCAGTTGCGCCGAGGGAATCAAGGCGAGAGAAACATCTGATCAATTCACGTATGTATACTTTGCACAGGGGATATAGCTCAGTTGGTAGAGCGCCGCCCTTGCAAGCGGGTCGTTGCGCTTACGGGTTGGGTGCCTCATTACTTAGGCGGTAGCGGGTGGTGGTATCTCCCATCTGAACCGGTGGCTAACCCCGCCCCCAGAAATGCGGGAGGGGGACCAAAACATGCCACCGAGAGACTCTACTAATACAGAGATAAGCTGTCGCGTAGAGCGGGGTAGGGTGGGTTGCCGGTTAGATCCATTGCAGATCGCACATAGGTGGTAGTTGGAGTCGGCGGCTCCCCTCGGGCTATCTCATTCATCCGGCGGATACCCGGGGAAGAGAATCAAGCTGGCCCTTGCAAGCAGCTTGGTGGACTACCTCTCTTCAACTCTTTGAGCACGACGTAGCAAGAAAAACCGAGACCTATGGGCCGGCCCCATCGCCCCCATCCCGTAGGAACTACGAGATCACCCCAAGGGATGCCGCCGGCATCCGGGGGTCACAGACCGACCATATAACCAGATTCAAGAAGTGATACGAGCTGTCTGCTTCCACTGGCGGGAAGGGTCGAAGGGGGACAACTACTTGGTATTGAGACTGAAATAGATTCGTGCAAGAGAAGGAATGGGCAAAGAGGGAAACGATTTAGCCCCCCCCCCAAAAAAAAAGAAAAAGAATAAATTTTGGGTATCCAGCTGGAAGAATCCCCAAAATGAGATTTTTATTGGGCCTCTACCGATTCGGGAGTAGTTGTTCCCTCGGAGAGCGCGGTACAATGAAAGTTGTAGGCCGTGTTCGGAGGGAAGCCGTTGTCTACCACCGGCCTACGCGGTAGAATCATTCAGGTAGGCCTGAGAGACGGTAGCTTACCCTGTGGCGGATGCCAGCGGTTCGAGTCCGCTTATCTCCAACCTGTGATCCGAGTCGATCGAATCGCACACACTAGTAAAATTATGAAGTAATCTCGATCCGCCAGTAGCGGTGTACCTTGACCCGGGACCGATTCAATTTTCTATGAACGTTGATAAAATCTCCGCATCGCATGTAGCAGCACGTTGAAGTGGCGCAGCATTCAACAACGAGGTTCAAACGACAAAAGGCTTGCGGTGGATACCTAGGCACCCA